TTTCAGTCCTTTGCTCTAACCAGCTGAGCTACCTGAACCACTTTCCTAAAGTCTGTTTTCTTCATCGAAGAGCGCCCGTCACTTTATTCTGTCGAAAGAGAAAAGCCAAAGTTGTTGTTGTGTTGGGGCCTTTACTGTTTGCTTTAAAGTTGGGATGTATGGGAAAGCTTTAAAGTCAAGCTTTCGAGCAGCTCTGGGAGAGAATTCCATGATTAATAGTTCATAATAGACAGAAAGGGGGGAATGCCGCTGCTGATTAAAGATTACGTTATTTATGTAATCTTTATTATTATACGCAATTTTAAGTTTGAGAATTGTCGGCCGGTCGAGCACTCTCTTTTCTTTGTCTAATTCCGTCTTACCAGACTTCACGGACTTCTTACCAACCGTCAAGGGTTGTGAGACTGAACCAGGTACGAAGAATGAATCTATATCTGTGCACTCCAGTTGCTGGCCGGCGGCCGCTCAACTGTTCGAGTGCAATGCAGTGGTAGTTGGTTTCGATTCGACAAGGGTAGAATGCCTGGTCGAAGGTCCAAAGTAGGTGGCAGGCGTGTTCGTTTTGGCTCCCGAGCGAGAACAATAAGTAGGCGATGCACCATCCTTGCTGCTATGTACGTTGACCTTTACTTGTTGAAAAATTCATCAAATTGAACCCACACTCAAAGGAGGACCACAAGCTCGGGGCTCGACGAAAGAGAAAATATCAGCATTAAGAAAATGAGGTTAGCAGTGAAAGAAAGAGCCCGGCATTCATTTCTTCATTCATATAAATAGCTGAGTCTACTAAAAGAGAAAGAAAGCAGCCTCATCGTGGTGATTAGAGGAGACCTCTGATCGTTCACCTCTAATATGACACGTTCCCTCCCAGTTATATGATCAACGGGATCAGTCGGCGTTAGAGCGGGGCTATTGTAGGCAAAGTCGTCCCCTCTACTGACCGAACCCTCAGTTCGAAAGTCTTCGGCGGGTCACCATTAGAAAACGACGAAAGGCGAACATCTGGGAAAGGGAAAGCGCAGTGCGCCTGGTGCGGCTTTCTTTTCTCATGATATACCAAGCAGAATGGAGGGTCCTACCCACGTACATGATTGATAGAATCACTACGTAGGAGGCGGGGGGAGCGGTCAACTTGATGCTCCAAAGGCATGAGTGCAGTTCCGATGAAGTAGTCTATTCCTTTGTAGTGAGTAGGGCCTCTTTCTCCTTGATCAGTTCGCCTTTGTTCTATTGAAAGGTCTCCATTCCTACTATAGTTTTGTCAACGAACGCGTCTCGAGCCGGATTGACTAACCTAACCCTTAAGGGGGCCTTGCCATAGTTGGGTGCTCTGCTTTAGTGTGATTGACGAAGGCTAGGTTTGGAAATAGGAAACACAAATGAAAAGAGATCGGGGTCGATAGTTGGCAAGGAACTTGATCCTCCCAAAAAAGAAATAAAAGAAAGAGAAAAAAGAGAAAAAGAAGAAAAAAATAGTGAACCGAAGCCGTATAGGTCTCCTAGACCTTTGTATACTGTACTTAAGGTTGAGACTAAGTTCCGTAAAAGAGGTGGGATTAGGTATGCTAAAACTAGGTTTGGTATTAATGCGAGGACATTTAGAGTTTCCCGTCCTCTTCCTCCAGTGGAGGAGCCTACTACATCTTTCTCAAATTATTTAAAAAGAGGAGTATTAATTATTGAACGATCTCAAGTGTCTATGTCTATAAGTAATGAGAATTTTCTTCTGTATCAAATGATAGGTGTTTCACGGGTTCATAGGAGTAAACACCAAATTAATCAAAAAATATACAGATACATAGACAAAAACAATTCTGATTTGCTTATTCTTGAAGATATTTTATTACCGTCGAGAATTGAGAATTCTAACTTGTTTCAACCCAGGGAATAATAAAGTTGTGGATAAAAACCCAGTATTTTACAATGGGAATAGGGTAAAAAACGGTAGTCAATTTTTTGATAAAAGCAAAGATCTTGATCGAGATAAAAAGAAACTTATCAAATTCAAATCCTTTCTTTGGCCGAATTATCGATTAGAAGATTTAGCTTGTATGAATCGTTATTGGATCCATACTAATAACGGCAGTCGTTTTAGTATGTTAAGAATACGTATGTATCCACGATTAAAAACTCATTTATTATACATTTATCTTATATATTCCTTATCATCTAGTAGATAAATAGATGCGCACGTGCCTTGTCTTAGCATCCAATTTCGATACATGATACTAATTCGATTAGATCTAATGTACTTATTCGATCTAATAAGTACGAAGTGTCAGAATTGAGAAATTCTATGGCGATCATCTTTAGTATTCTATTTTTTATTACCGTAGTCTACTATAACCTTTAGTTAGGCAGAATGCCGTCACCTATTTTTACTAAGAAACCTCAGAAACGAAAGAAAGTGAGGAAGAAACAGATGTTGAAATAGAAAAAACTTCCGAAACGAAGGAGACTAAACAGGAAGAAGAGGGATTCACCGAAGAAGATCCTTCTCCTTTCCTTTTTTCTATTGAAAAGGAGGTTAAGGACAAAATCGATGAAACGGAAAAGATCCGAGTGAATGGAAAGGACAAAACAAAGGATGAATTCCACTTTCACTTAAAAGAAAAGGAAGAAAACAGGGGGTCCGTTGAATTTCAAGTATTCCGTTTTACCAATAAGATACGAAGACTTACTTCACATTTGGAATTGCACAAAAAAGACTATTCATCTCAGAGAGGTCTACGAAAAATTCGTTGAAAAGGGAAACGACTACTGGCTTATTTGTAAAAAAAAGATGGAGTACGTTATAAAGAATTAATCAGTCAATTGAACATTCGAAAGCTAAAAACACGTTATAAAGAAGAGTCGTTTTGAATTTTTTTCTTTATTAGATCTTGAATTTTGATGAACTTCTTTTTGTTTTCAGCAATTCATGGAAAAATGAATAATGAATCGGGGAAAAACCTATGACTGTACCAACTACAAGAAAAGACCTCATGATAGTCAATATGGGTCCTCACCATCCATCCATGCATGGCGTTCTCCGACTCATCGTTACTTTAGACGGTGAAGATGTTATTGACTGTGAACTAATATTGGGTTATTTACACAGAGGGATGGATAAAATTGCGGAAAACCGAACAATTATACAATATCTGCCTTATGTAACACGTTGGGATTATTTGGCCACTATGTTCACCGAAGCAATAACGGTAAATGGACCAGAACAATTGGGAAATATTCAAGTACCCAAGAGGGCTAGCTATATCAGAGTGATTATGCTGGAGTTAAGTCGTATAGCTTCTCATTTGTTATGGCTCGGCCCTTTTATGGCAGATATTGGCGCGCAGACCCCCTTCAAATATATTTGAAGAGAAAGAGAATTGGTATATGATTTATTCGAAGCTGCCACCGGTATGAGAATGATGCATAATTATTTTCGTATCTCCGGAGTAGCTGCCGATCGTTATTATGGATGGATAGATAAATGTTTAGATTTTTGTTCTTATTTTTTAACAGGGATTGCTGAATACCAAAAACTTATTACGCGAAATCCCATTTTTTTAGAACGAGTTGAAGGAGTGGGCATTATTGGTGGAGAAGAGGCAATAAATTGGGGTTTATCAGGACCAATGCTACGAGCTTCCGGAATACAATGGGATCTTCGTAAAGTTGATCATTATGAGTGTTACGACGAATTTGATTGGGAAGTCCAATGGCAAAAAGAAGGAGATTCATTAGCTCGTTATTTAATACGAATCGGTGAAATGGCGGAATCCATCAAAATTATTCAACAGGCTAACGAAGGAATTCCAGGGGGTCCCTATGATAATTTAGAAATCCGACGCGAATAAAATATCCTTCATGGAATGATTTTGAATATCGATTCATTAGTAAAAAGCCATCTCCTGCTTTTGAATTGTCGAAACAAGAACTTTATGTGAGAGTCGAAGCCCCAAAGGGGGAATTGGGAATATTTTTGATAGGAGATCAGAGTGTTTTTCCTTGGAGATGGAAAATTCGTCCCCCGGGTTTTATCAATTTGCAAATTCTTCCTCAGTTAGTTAAAAAAATGAAATTGGCTGATATTATGACGATACTAGGTAGCATAGATATTATTATGGGAGAAGTTGATCGTTGAAATGATAATTGATACAACAGAAGTACAAGCTATCAAGTCCAATACCAGATTAGAATCCTTAAAAGAGGTTTATGAAACTATATGGATGCTTGTCCCTATTTTTATTCTCATATTGGGAATCACAATAGGTGTACGTTTAATTGTGTGGTTAGAAAGAGAAATATTCGCGGGTATACAACAACGTATTGGACCTGAATACGCCGGCCCTTTGGGAATTCTTCAAGCTGACGCAGACGGGATAAAACGCCCTTTTTAAAGAGACCCTTCTTCCATGACGAGGGGATACACGTTTATTTAGTATCGGACCCTCTATAGCAGTCATATCAATTCTACTAAGTTATTCAGTAATTCTTTTTGGCTATCGCCTTGTTCTAGCCGATCTCAGTATTGGTGTTTTTTTATGGATTGCCATTTCAAGTATTGCTCCAATTGGACTTCTTATGTCAGGATATGGATCAAATAATAAATATTCCTTTTTAGGTGGTCTACGGGCTGCTGCCCAATCAATTAGTTATGAAATACCATTAACTCTATGTGTGTTATCAATATCTCTACGTGTGATTCGTTGAGACATAAGTCTTCCTCCATTTCTTTTTAGGTTTAACAGAAAAAAAATGAAACGTATTAAATAGATATATCTTTCTCTTTCTTTCTTTTTTTATTCACTAGCCCGGATTGATAAACTAAACGTTATAGTTAGATGAGTGAAAGAAAACAGCTTCGAAGCAGTAAAAAATTGGAATCTCATTTCGTACAAGGGTTAAACGAAAATAAACATAAGCAGTCTTCACTCTTTACCCCAAGATTGGTTAATAAGTCATCATGTCTTGAAGCGGGTTGAAGGAGATCATCTTAGTATTAGAATGTTGGGAGGATCCGCTAGGGTAGTCGTACCTACTATGAATAGAGAAAACTTTCCCCATTGCACTCAGACGCATCCCTGGTTTTTCTCATCATTTGATCACAATCAGGAAAAGAATATCCACGATTACGTTCCGTGGAGAGAAAGAGTACGCCCATCTTTAGCAATTCCATTCCCGGCACCCAGCCAAGACTTATTAGCTCGCCCGTCTAAGTAAGGGGGGTCGTAGCAGAAGAATTCCTCATCTGCGAGCTATTGGGGATCCATTCTCAGGAAGGAATGACAGGATTGGGCTGCCACCTTCAACTCATGGAAGGAAGAGACTAAAGCAAAATTGGGCGATTGCAAAAGGCAAGGGAAGGGCTATCTGAACTCTTCTTTATCTTTATATACATCATTCTCAGTCGTAGGACTGAAATAGAGACTTTCCTTTCTACTTTTTTCCTAGTTACCTAAAATAGGAAGTAGAATCAAAAAAAAGAAGTTTCAGGGCCAATTAAATATCTTGTGATATTACTTATTATTACTTAACGAGTTACTTACTCAATAGATCATCGTCAGTCAAGAATAGAATCTTTATTACCTTTTTGTATTTGTAGTTAAGATAGTAACAGATTTCAGGAGCCAAGAGCCAGGGATAGTAGGACTAAAGCAAGCAAGGTCTAAAGGTCAAGAAAAAGCGGGTGCGCGAGCACCAGTTATTTAGTAAAGTACAAGGGAAAGAATGATAGTTAGCCGCCCCACGTAAATAGGTAGGGCTTCTCAGCAACGAGAAGCACTCAAAATGGCTCAAGAAGGCGGGAAATAGTTAAGGAAAAAGTACCCGATTGAATCAGCTCTTATAGGAGGAATTCCCTTTGTTATCGGAATCAGGGTACAAGCTGCTATCGAATAGGGGGCTGTTCACACGTGAAGGTGAATAAGCTGTGATCACTCTACGACTTTCTGTTCAGCACGCTAGCTTTGCTTATGGCTTTGCTCCCCTAAGGTCGAGTGACAACTATCGGAGCGCAGTTCAAGAGATATTGAACGTAGAGCAGAAAGGCTATACAACGAAGGAACCCGAACCGAGGGAGAGGTGTCTCAATCAAACTTGGGGTAGGCTCAACGGCTGGGGGAACTTTCACCAAACGAGACACGGAGGCAGGATTATTCAGCTTTTCCTTTCTATCAGAATCAAAGACAAAGACGGAGATCCTTCTCTTTTAAGGAGAGATTTCTATTAAAGAAATATATAGAATCTAACTCTAGTCTAATAATAATTATATAGAATAATAAATAGTTAGAGTGACTCACTTAAGGAAGTGGGGAAGATGGGCTCGAGATAACACTATTGTGAAAAGGCCTTTAGTTGCGAACCTGTAGGGATCCACTTCCATAGTAAGTAGCTCACCCGGGTTGTTAACAGGCGATGGAAGTTCAGTCTCTGTAGGCGGCGAAGCAAATAGCAAGCGAGGAAGGGAAATCAAAACAAAACTTCTTTTAGAGCGCCAAGTTGCTTACAAATCAACTTCTTCCTTTTCCTATCTGGAATTCTCTGACGTTACAGGCCTACAACACCTTGAAATGACTTGACTTACCTACTCTCAGTTTCACACGAAATAGACTGCCTATGCGCTACAGGTGACTCTCGAGCCGATGATAGAATGTTTCGAACCTTTCCTTGTTGTCTTCGCCGGGCTTGAAAGAGTAGATCGAGTAACGACTGATCCAAATGTCCTTGTTCTGGTTACACTCATTAGGGATAGACAACGCATTTTCGGAATCATGTGCTTTCAGTTCCAGGGATGGATGGTATGAGTTGAAGAAGGTAAGCAGCGAGTGTACGTGCATGTGACCCTTATACTATGGAGGAATTGTAAGCTTCTACTCAGCGATCTGGTATGGAAGAACGGCGATGAGCCAATAATGAAGTAGATCTCTATTTTTTCACGAAAACTTGAGCGCTATTGAGGCGGTTAGGCATAGCAGTTAGGCCCAAAACAGAAGGGGAAGATGTATCGAAGAAAAAAAAGGGGCCATGACCACAACTACCAGAGAAAGATAAAAAACGGCTATTAGCACAGATGAAGATAACAAAACTTGGAGTTTCCCGCTCGTTGGCTGCTTAAAGGATGCAATTGGTTCATTAACAAACCAGTGGGTGACTAAAAGACCTCTACTCTTTTGACATTTGGAAGAACCAAACTACGTACTTGATAGTAGCCATTCTTGCCTCTTTTATCTCCTCCTAAGGCGAGTGGAGTGAGTCTGGTCATCACGGCATAAAGAGGGAACTTTGCTATTTTGATAATAAGATAGGTTTTTTCTGAATAGATTGATTGCTCATGAATCTCAGGATGGAGGATCAACGTCAGTAAATCCTTTTAGTCAAGACCAGAATGAGTTTATTACAAAATAAAGAAAACAAAGTGCTCGTTTATACCTCGAAGTATAGATCTTAACCTCTGAAATAGACAACAAAAGGGAAGAAAGACTTCATCACATAAACAGAAATCCCCTTTGTCCCGTAAGCGGGCGGTGGACCTAGCTAATTCTTTTTGGTGAGATGCTTTGATGCAGATGAGCCTGCTAACTTCGGGGGAGTAAGCCCTCTCTAGTAACCTCCGAACTTCGTTCAGGAAAGAAATTTATTTAAAAAGGTGCTTGTTATCGGCAATGATTGGGACTCTCCCTTACTCGAGTTTAAGGGATTATTATTACCAGCTTTCTTTTCTTTGAAAGTGAAGTGATGTATCAACCATCTTCAATAGAATTGTATAGTATGATAATAATCAGCAGTCCAATCAAGCTTGAAACGGAGAAAGGAGCACGGGAGTACCTTAAGCTTCAGTGTGCGGCTAGTGGTCAGTTGATACACCGGGTTAATTGAACAATCAATGCAACGCCTAGCGGCTTACGCAATGGGAGAATGAAGAAAGAGAGTTATTAAGACTAGTAAGAAGGGACGTTAAGTCCAACGGGGAAGCTTTGGATAATGCAGCGGCGTACCTGCGCCTAGAAGAGCAGTGGATCAACAAGTGGTTCAGATAACCTGGGGGTCTATAATACAACCAAAGGAATAAATAAGTTAATAGGTAGTTTACAAGTGGAGCCATGCCCCTCCTAATGATCAGAAGTCAGTGAGGTAGTAGAGTAATGCGTTCAAGCTTGCGTCGATATAAGTATCTTCAACTTGTAAATCGTGAAAAAGCGGCTCGCAGAGTCATTGAGAATCTGACGCATAGAAGTCCTACATAGAAAAGGATCTCGGTAGCATCCTCGATTAACAGAGGACGGGTCGGAGTCTCTTTCAATAGTATGCCTGACTAGTCCGGCTATGAAGAGATTATGGAAGATATGGGCTGATGTCGATACGAAGAGACGGCTTTCTAACGAGAGACAGACTGACGGGTCAACAGAGTAGCTTACGGACTCGGAACCTCTGGCTGAAAAGATTGAATTACTTCAAAGGGAGGGGTTTATCGGCGAATTCCGGGTATTCAATCTCTTTTTTCGGACTTCTAGGGCTCTTCCCTTTCCTTTGATCAATTTCCTCCAACAAGCTCTTGAAAGTCTTTGACTAAGCCTTCTTTCCCGCTCTACTGGAAACTTTCCAATATGCTTCGAGTGCCTAAAATAACAGATAAGAGGAAGAGGTTCAAGGATGCTCGACCGATAGGGAGAGGAAGGAACGATTTCGATTGAAGCCAATTCAACCGCTTCGCCCCTATTCTTTCTCTAAAGTAAAGGTATCGACAGAAAGAAGTCCAACGCTTCAGAAGTGGCAGCAGTGCTATCGTATATAAGAGAAAGGCTGCTTTTAGGAGTGATCCTTCCCTCTAACCGCTAACTCGAAATAAAATAAGCTAAAAGAGATGTGGCAAAGAAGGAATTTTTAGAGTTGCGTCGAGAAGTTCCATACCTTGAAGATAGAGTCCATTGCCTTGCTTGTACTTAAGTCACAAGATTGGCTTGGTGTTCAGTGTCAAAAAAATACAGGATTTCAAATCATCCCTGCTCCTCGAAGTCTTTCTTCGACGAAGTTGAACACTTTCTCAATTGTGAGCTGGAAAGTGAGTCTGAAGCGAGTTGGTATGGTGACGGGCTTCCGATTCACAGGCTATGAGAAGGCCTTCCCAACTCTTTCATAATCGTTCGAAGAAGTGGCCGAAGAAGGACCGGCTGGAGAGTAAGTAGTACTAAAGTCTGTTGGTAGGTAGGGTCAAGTTGTTGAGGGGGAACGTAGCCTCTATAGTATAGTAAGTAAATAAAGCATAGAAAAAGTGCGTTCTATAGCTAGCACCAATTGAACAGGTTGAGGAGAAGAGCCGCTAAAGCCCTTTTTCACTACGTAAGCAAAGGGCTAGTGCTTTATTGAAACTAGCCCTGAACCAGGGCTGAAGGAATAGCACGCAAAAGCCGGTTGGGTCGGAAGAACAAACTTCTTTCAGGCTTCAAGTGAAGTTGTCTTTCTTTCGGTATCCTTAGGTTAAGAATAATCATCCTATTTCCTTTCCTTGAAGTTATCAACCCTATATCTGTGTCCTGGCACTTCATAGAAGAAGGAGCTTCCTTAAATACTTAACTACGCTGGATTGACTCTGTAAGCTGGAGCCACACCACCAAAGCAGGAGTGCTTGACTGGACGAAGTCTGCTATAAGCTCATCCCGAGGAAGCTTCTTTGTCCACAACGCTTAGCTCCGCTTCCGCACTATCTCCATTCCGAGAAGTAAGACGCCGCTTTCTCACGATTGGCAAAGTTTCGACGAGCACGTCATCAAGGAGATTTGAAACATCGAACGCCTCCTTCTCCCCTTATTCATTCGATAGGGGCTGTTAACCTTTCTTTGACGGCTCGTCGCTTGCGCCACCACTTGCTCCAGTTCGGGTGGAAGAGATTGACTCTGTCTCGGATAGAAAGAAAAAGTCCATTCACGAACCACTTCTTATTCAATCAACGTGTCGCCCTCATGAAGCACTACTCCAAACAGCGCCAGGAACGAGAAAGAAGTCTAATTCGAAGCGCCTTGTGCGTGACAGGATCGTGACAGCAGAAATAGCAGTAAACTGCGGCTTCTCTCAAGGTCTGAGTTCACAACTGACACGTTTTCGTTATTGTGTGTGACGTCCATAGCATTTCAGCAGAAGAAGAATGGAATGAGTAAAAAAGAAGATTGCGAGTGGGAAGAGCGGGATCGAGAAACTTTGAGGATATGTCCTTCTTATCCCCGCCACTCCTGGCAGTGGGAGTCGGAGATAACCTGGTGCAGGACCTTCATAGGTAGGGGGTCTACCCTATAGGTTAGGTCCATTGCACTTCATAGCAACTCACGAGAGACGGCGGCTGATGATGGTAATAAAATGAGAAAATGGCTCACTCGAAAAGAGCCTTACTCAATGGGGGGCTTTTCCTTTACTTCTTATTAAGTAAAGAAATAAATTACCTTTAAAGCGAGAAGTACTAAACGGACCTTAAACGTCAGGCAGGAGACAGATCCGAATACTGACTCGAGAAAGAGGCTAAGGTAGCTTACGGGGATGGGGTTCAGAAAGACTAAAGCGGGAGTGCAGTTACCATAGCTAGTTTCGTGAGGAAACTCTTTTTCGTTCAGTGAAGACTTTAAAGCGAGCTTTTTAAAGTGTCAAGGAAGAGAGGGGATAAAAGAAGTGAGTCTTTCAAGCAAGCTTTCGGCTGTGCAGATGGGGAATCTGAAGAGATCAGCGCTTCCGGCGGTTCCAGGAAGGGAACCGAGACTCCGGGCAAGTCGATCAGAGCAAGGACCAGAGAGAGACGTTAGAGCGTCTACAGGTTTAGTTCCATCTATCTCTTTCGGTAAAAAGGCGTTTTGGGTACGCTCAAAAGTGAAGTCAGTTAGTGGAGCCCGTTACCGTTAGTCAAGTGATTCGCTCAGTGCTCGGTAGGTCGTAGATAAAACGGTTAGTTGCGTTACGGGGGTCGAGGGCGACTTTCCAGAATATACCTTTAAAGTCAGCCTTTCAAGAGTAGCCCTTCCACAAGCCAAGCGCCGGGATGGAAAAGGGGAAAAGGTACCAGGGAAGCAGTTCTTGGGCTAAGACCGAGGCAGTAAGAAGCTCTTTTCCTTCCGAAGTTCCATACTTTATAGTATAGGACGAATGGAAAAGGAAGATTAAGCTCTAGCCTCCGATTAAGATTACCCCTACATTCCAAGATCAGAGAATGATAAAGACTTAGCTGCCTTAGCGGAAGCATCGGATTCGGATGGTTCAGCCAAAGTTAGTTTCCCCGATCCCGACCTAGTCTTAGCACCCACGTGAGGGGATCTTTCCTGCTCCGGGCATCTTCGAGGGAGTGAGACTGAGAACCTCATGCTGGCCGTCTTATCCTAAAGTCATTAGATGATTGGTAAATGAAAAACAGGAACTTGGTTACACTTATTTTGTTGCATGCGTAGGAAAAGTTTTAGCTCCGCTTTCCGTCAGCTGTTTCAGTCTTTTCTGCTAATTGAGTCTTATCTGTCACTTGCTGCTTCTGCCCATTCTTCCTTTATAAAAATGATTTATGCGGGTACAACGAAGCATAGTCTAAAGCTTGCCTTCGCTCACGTCTTCATCTGGTCTAATTTCGGGGTTAGGAGGGATAGTTGTCACCTTTCCCAGAGCGTCAATCAGTCGGTTCCACATTTTGAGCGGAGAGGTGGGGTCAAGGGCGGCAGCACTTAAGAACAGAGTACCTGAACAGCTTAGACGTCTGACGGATGAGGGTAGAATGGGCAAGGAGTGATGAACAAGAAGGAAAGAGTCTGATCAAGGTGTAGAATCTTCCCTACTGGCATTCAACCCACTACGCGGTAGTTCAGGCGAAGGTAATCAGTCTCAGGGAGTGAAATCAAGGAGTTCTTCGAATTCATCTTTGGCACCTACGGTAGAGATCGGAGGTATTTGGGGTTATGGTCGGGAAGACCCCCTGTTGCAGGGCGAACCGGGTAACCAAAGTCACGAGTCGAATAAAAGGTAGTTCGCTTTCTGCAAGAGGAAAAAGTTCGAATCCAACTCGTGAGAAGGAAGAAAAGCTATACCTCCTTCCTAGCCTATTCTGTCGGTGAGAAGGTTTCTGTTTACGGTAGGTGTGGGGGGACCACAGTAGGGAGAGAGTAACTAGCTTATAAAGTGAGTGAGGTTCCTGCTATGGTGAGGGAGAAGATCTTTCACTCTAGTAGGAAGAAGACAGGCGGGAGTGAGCCGAGCGAGAGCACAGCAAGCTCTAACTCCGTGTAGACGTAGGGGAATTTCTTTCTATATACAAAGACGTAGGTTATAAAGAAAGAATTTCAGTATGAACTTCCAGACAATCTTAATTCTTTTCTTTAGGCGGAATAAATCAAGAGTTTAAACCTTTCTTACAATTCATACATATCGTCGCTACGCTTTAGTAGCTTATCCGAAGGGACTTCGAAGTCTTGATTGCCACCGGTTAGGCTTAGTTTTGAAGATAGGCTTGCTTTTGCTCTGTCATGCGATCATCATGAACCTGCCACCTATACTATTGAGAAGTTTTGGAAAGCAATGTTCCCAGTTTTTGGGGGCTATGCATGAGGAGATGGTTCATAAAAACCAGACTTGTCAACTTGTAAAGTACACAAAGTGGATGAGAGCAATTGAATGCAAGTGGTTGTACAAGAAGAAGGAAGGTTTACCCGGAGTTAGTAGTAAGAGGTTCAAGGCTCGGTTAGTTGCCAAAGGCAATGCGCAAAGGGAGAGTGTCGATTTTCATGTGTTCCTGTGGTGACATCTATTAGAGTCGTGTTGTTCATGTTTACTTTCTTTGACTTGGGGCTTGAACTTCTTCATAGGTTCACGGAATTTCGCCCAAACACCACGTCTTGAGAGTAATAATAAGATACTTTTTCCGAATAATCATCAAATACGGCCAATAACGTTACTCATTCGGCTAAAGAACCAACTCACTCAGGTGGCCCCTGGCTTTCTTTGTACACCACTCTGAGTTCCACTCAATAAGAACAACCCTGACGGGACAGTCAGACGAAAGTACAACGATCGATTAGTTGCGGGAAGTGCAGCTAGCTCATCTCGTCATGATAGAAATGCCATTCTCCTTCTTTCTTCTTTGAAGTGAAAAAGACCATTGTGTAACTCTGTTATCGAAAGATAGGATCTATCTATATAGAGAAATTTTATAATATGCAAAAGGCTCCCTCCTCCTACCAATCGTTAGTTGTGTTATCCTCCGAGGGCCAGCTCGCTCTGATTCATCTCCAGGTAAGGTAGAACTAAATTGCGTAATCCAACCTCTCTCCAGTAGTCCCGAAAAAATAGGACAAACAGCAAGTTATCGAACCTAGCCTTAATACCCGTATGGACTTTTTTGGCGTGCCTTTGGCCTCGTCTACCTCAATAGCACTGAATTAAAGGATAATCCAAGGTAGTAATAGCCATCTACCGAGCGACCGCTGCAGTATCGGTACCCATGTTCCGACTTACAGCCATCAATGTCTGCCTTCTCGTACTGATTCGTACAGTTTTGTTATGAATTGAGATCAAAGCCATTTCTGCTCTTCTTGCTATTGAATCAGATGTGTAAGTCTGGCCTATAGAGCGGTGCATCCCCATTGTTTGTGTTGTGCGCGGTTCCAGTCAACCAAAGAATCCTTCCACGGTCAAGGTATCAAGACAAAATTTTTATTTATTCGGCACGACCTTTTCCTTTTTACTTTCCAAGAAAGGCAGAAAGCCATCGATCTCTTTCTTTCCGATAACTATTCGAACTCTATTCTACTATCATTCTTCTCTCGGAAAACCCTTGACTTTCACTCTTATCTCTTCCAGCCAACCTCCACTCTCTCTCCGGTCCGAGCCTTTACGACTAAAAGCCCAGTCCCTACACAACAATGCCCTACTTTCGTATTTACCCGAGCTGTGAAAGCCGATCAGGGCGCATTCGCCTGTCAGATCCTACTTATGAAAAACCTTTGAATTGCGTATAGAAAGAAAGATCGCTTATTAATTTGAATTGGTTGAATATTCCTGATAAAAGAGCAGGATATGTTCTTTCTGTAGAAACTTGAGCTGTTGGTTCGAGAGAAAAGGAATCTCTTGGTTTAGATGGGAATGCTTTGTATCGGATTCCAGAGCGCAGACTTAGGGTGGAATAATAGCCCTTTCCGTATGAATCTTCACTCGTGTTCACATACGTAATTCCTTTAGTTGAATTCCCCCAAAGCCATACCTCTCACCAAAGCGGAACACATGGATGGTTGAACGGGCCTATCGGTCGATAGACTACTTGGTAAGTAGCTAGTGGCATACTCTAATCCGATTTTTTTTCTTGGGACAAAACAAGGACGAATGGCTTCCCGAGTCCAATCTCCGGCGCCAGTTGCTTCGATCTTGGAATGTTTCAGAAAACCCTATCCTTTGCTGGCTTGTTGTCCCACAAGGACTACTCCTTGCTTTTCTTTCTTTATTCGGAATTCATTCGTCTCAAAAGAAGACAACTCACCTCAACATTATTGTTGTTTAGCGCTCCGTGGGACGAGGGATCCTTTCAACACTGTCGAAATCTCTCTTTCGCCCGGTCTTTCTCGACTTGCTTTTCTTGTTACGGATTAACTTGACGCTGCAGTTATCATTGATCAAGAAGGAAATCCAAAAGGAAGACGAGTTTTTGAGGATCAGAATAGCCCAATTTCGATTTTAAGGGGCAATTATGTTCTGATTTTGGGGAGAATTCTTTTTCTTTTAGTTTTGTCCAAGTGCTTCCTTTCGCCGCCTTTCCTATCAAAAAGCGTTGGGCTTTTGCAGAGGGACTTTCTCTTCCCAGGAGTTTTCTTTGAAGCAAAGGGCAATAAGTATTGAACTTTAAGCAGTTGGTCAACTTACCTATTCTTTTTTCAGAGTGGGATAGTTAGCGTGTGAGAGATTTCCTTTGTTCGGACTTAGCTGCTCCATCTTTACTTTTGTAAGTGTAGTGAGCAATCCATCCTATTCTTCCTTACCTAATAAAGTCAACTAGTTTATAGTAAGGTACGCCCGGTAATGCCATAGATTTTCCCTTAACATCCCGTTCATTTGCTGTTATCGGTTCTGTTTGGTCCTTTCAAGTATAGGCCAAATGCGCGTACTTTGCTAAGTAGTTCCCGAGCGGCTGTAGTACCTCTTCGTCTTTAAGGTGATCGTTTTCTTCCTCACTCGGCAAGCGCCAAGAAAATCTCATAAGAAAAGGCAACGCAGGAAGCCGTAAACGCTATGAGTCAGAGCCAAAGGAAGCATCAGAAGATTTCTGTTATGAAGGGAAGACCCCGCCCAAAACTTGGAGATTGGACCTGATACAAGAACCGCAATGGTTTTATCAGCAGCCATTCAACACGGCCCACACCATACCCTGGTATACAAATCCAATTCTTTTCTTCTTTCCTTTACTACGATACAACGAATGAATTGAGTCAAATGAATGTACAATATTCACTCAGAAGCGGCAACTGCTTTTGCTTCTTCAATAGTGACGGGTGGTTTATCCGGGGTCAATTATGGGGCAGAAAGGTCAAAGATCGACGGGAGTGGGGTTCGGGTCTGGCTGTCAATCAAGTAAGCAAGCCGGGCTGCTACGCGGATCGGACGGGTAGCTAAAGTCAGAAAGGCAACTCTTTACTACTCTTATTTTCTAATAGCTGACAAATAGAAATAAAAAACCACTCTATCTAAGGCAAAGGCCTATTTCCATATCATCTTTGTAGGGGGGCTTCCTTCTTACACATCAACTGAAGACCAATCCAAGACTGACGACAGACTATATTTATAGAGCAGAGGAAAGAAGAATATCGGAAGTCCAAGCAAAGCAGAAAGAAACGTTAGCTATAGATATATGCTCAACACATGTTACTTATTTCCTTGGCTTAGGAGTTAAGACCGGGAAGTAAGCACAGCAGTAGTAGGCCGGGCTAATCGGTAAGCAACAGCCTAAGACAATGCCGCATACCAACCACAGCAACTCAGGCTCGGTCAAGAACAACGCAGTCTCGTTCAAGTATTCAAGTACATAGTGGCAGTTCATCTTTTGACCCCTTGATCTTTGAGCTTGGTGGCCTCAAACGCTAACGCTGCCACAAGCGGTTATACAGCTCCCTACCATCCCTTGAACCATTATACTTCTATAGGTCTTGGTTTCAGGTCTCTGACGCCAAAGGTATCCTTGTCTGATATCCATGTCTCCATTGGCCCTAATCTGCTTACGCATAAGGTAGTTCCCGCGCATTCTCTCTACCTTTTTTTTTTGGCCTTCTAAGCTACCTCAGCCAAGTTCTTTATCCTTACAGTGGAACCCCGGAAAGTGGATCCGGCAATGGGCTACCAAGAACTTTTCTTTATCCCTCCTACTACCAGAAAGTGATTCAAGGCCTTCATTCTCTGAAAATAGAAGTCTTTGCCTGTTAGTCTCGATATGAGAAAGGAGAGGAAGAATCCGTTGCTCTTAGGCATCCCGTCGAATCCGCTCTGAAGGCGGTTACGACATTGACGCTTATATCTCGTTCAACCTTGATATAGACGAATGTCCTTTCCTTGACGCGCTTCGGCCTAATTAGGTAAAGGTAAAAAACCCTCAATAGTAAGTTGCTGCTACCTTTGCTTTGCTGCCCTAGTCCGTCCGAAGCACGTTAGCCGGATGCTATGAAGCCCTCCGGTTATTAGCAATCAATCTTTTTAAAAACAACCTATATTATAATTATTTCATGTCTAGGCCCCGACTTAGGATGTATGCTTCGATACACCCCCTGTAATCAACGGTTTTCCTGCTCTGTGGGAATTCGACATATGATTTCGAATCATCGTTGATGATGATCACTGCCGGCTCGGGCAACCTTTCGATGACGGCTAGGCCTGACTGAACATTGTTGAGAAGCCCTATAAAAAAGAGTACCAGATCGCTTCGAAAGGCGCTTGCTTTGATTAGTTTCCTTACGTGGCGGCGGGGTCGTCACGAGCAATAAGCGTCGACAACATCTTTCTCCTACACACTGGGCAGTCCATTTCTAAGGACTCGGTGCTCAACCGTGTCCATATGCTAGTTGAAACCAATCTTACCTTATTTAAGATAAACCCCGAAAGAGACTGCTCAGCCTATGTCCTCCAACGTTAGGTAGTATCTTGCGCTTAAATGGGCTGGCCCTGCTTTTAGGGAAACTATATGCTTACCTTCCGTTAGATTAACGGGCGGAAATGTGGAGAGGGCGAAAGCACACAAAGGAGGCAGCACGCTAGCCAAAAGGGTATTGAGTCGGAAATCGAACCCCTTGTTGTTGACCTGTGACAGTCTCAATGCTCTTATGGCAGGGCAGTAGCACCGAGATCTCATAGAGGCGGCATTTTACTGCGGTTCCCTATGAAGGCACCAGTCGAGTAGCAACCACTTCGGGAAAAGGATTTCTACCCCAAGTGGTGAGGGCACGGTTAGCCCAAAAAAGCCAGCGCTTGAAGCAAGGTTCAGCACTTTTTGCAGGGTTTGACCCTGCCTTCTCTTCTTTCTTCGTAATTCTACTGAACGGGGTCGATCCACTTTACTAAAAGTAAAATCGGAAGCCGTTTCAGGTGCATAAACAAAAAGGCGCCTTCGGATACAGAGGGGCTACTCTAGTCACTCAAAGTCAACGCTAAGTAAGGAACAGACTCTCCAAACAGAAGTACGTACTGCACGGCCGAGGAAGCATCCGAAGCATCTAAAGTAGAAGAATCCGAAGGAGTTGAATAGGAAGCCAAAGATCCGCTTTCTGAGAGCGCTGAATCATTCGATTCGAAAAAGGTGGAAAAAAGGACACTGACTACTGATTTCTTTTTTTTTAAGGAATGGAGATTCGACTCCCTTCAAAGTCTACGGGTTCCCTGAAGTTGTAAGCCGGCTAAGGGCACGGCTTTCTATGAATCGTAATCCTACTCAATCCGCCTTTTTCGTTCATCTACGCAGGAAAGGAACTACCGAAACCTCTCTTATCGAAGTTACCACGGGCTCTTCAATAAGCCACTCATAAGCAGACTTGGACAGAACGAGATTAGTCGGACGCCTTCTTCCTCCGTTTAATGTTAAAGAATGCTTTTGTACTGTCCGCTGCTCTAAGAGAGGGCTACTTTATAGATTGCTCTTCCTTTGACAATGCCATATGACGCCGAACCCTGTCTAAAGACGAGGGCTATAGCATGCGTCTAGGGGATAGTACTAACGATCTTCGCACACCATGAATTATGGGACGCTGGTCTGCCGAGCATGATCGGAACTAAGACCGACTATAGTTCACTTTCTATCCTACCTTGGATTTGGAAGGAGCAGGCAGTGAGATAATTTCCCGCCGGCCCTCTTTTGAGGTCGAGACCAAGCAGGGAAAGTGCCTTCTTATCTTGAGTAGTGGGGAAAAAGCAACCATTTGTTGAATTAGGGGCCCCTTGAACAGCCATTCACTTTCACTGGCTTATCCGCCCTTCTAACGGAAGAATCTCCTGGCCTTACTGGCATGACTGGAATTTGACTATCCGTCCGCACCTTAGTTTGGTACATGTGGACTATTCAATTATAACTGACCTGACATCTCGATCAAAGTTTCCTATAGTATGACCTAGGTTTTTTGAACCCCTTTTTACTAACAAGAGGAAAGACCGCTCAAGCATAATCTAACTTTCGCTAAACTTTCGCTCCGATAGTTGTCACTCGCTTTCGAGAACTAAGCCGTAAGTAAGAATTAGGATTCGAAATGCTTACTCTGATGGTGTTCCGGGGGATTCTCCGGAAGGGTCGATGCCTTCTCCTGTACCAGAACAGAAGAAGAAGACGGGCATTTATAGCGGAGATGGGTATCTTTCTATCTATTAGTTCCATTCCACTTTTTACTAATATAATACCGCCAGTCTTTAGGGGTAGAGTTTTGTCCTTGGTCGGCAAAGCAGATCTGTACTGATAAGTGAAGAAGTCCGAATACCTGTAGTAGTAGTCCACTTATAAAGTAGCTCGCCTGCAGCAGTAGTAACCCTGCCAAGTAAACCAAGTAAAATGGAGTTCTCGAGCAGGAAAGCTCATCGCGAGGTAACGAACGAGTCGAAACAGATGGTGATCCTACATAAATAGCTAATAGCTAGCGTGGAGCAAAAAGATACGTATAGTCGATATAGAATACGAACTATCCAATCCCAACGAACGGAATGAGTTTCACTATGTTCAACTCATTTCAATAACCGCAATACGTAATAGTCAAGTCATTACTACTCTTTTCATACGTATCTATCTAATATCTAATTAGGATTCTATGTGACGGAATAGAAGTGATTATCTATGGCTTATAGACGGGCGTAGCGCTTTATGATTCTCCTTGGTTGCTTCATGCACGGGGAGAGGTTTCTTGGCGATGTAAGGATGTAAGTAAGTGACTTTCTGGACCTTTCACCCTCAGGGATGTAGCTAAAAGTCTGGGGATTAACTGGGTGGGAGCTCTCTTTGAATACGTTAAAGGCTCACACTCCGTCCAGCTTCAGATCGATTCACCAATCTCCGAGTAAGCAACCCTTTGACGGACTCGTGCTCGCTGCTTTTCTCATCTATGGCCATGAAAATCGGGATGGAATCGCCTTTCCTTCTTCGTCTGCCTAAGAGAGAGTCCCGCTTTTCTAAGAGAAGAGGAGGTTGACTACCGAAATCTTTATTTTAATTCATTGGTCGGTCTATCGATCGTAGAGGAATGCCCACGGTCCTGACTTTGTTCCAACTAGGCCTGTGTAGCTTTCTTTCTTTCACTGAACACCAAACGGGCATTCTCCGTGCTGGCATGAACAACCTAGAAAGAATAATTACAGAATGAGTTGAAAAACGAATCGCTCTTTTGCTTTGTTGCACCGATCCTACAGCGTCAGTGAACTAATCGGAGCTCAATAGACTTGATCTTGACCTTATTTTATATTAGAGCCCTTTCCCTATCGCTGCTTGATGAGATCTGAAGCTGACAAGACAATGATTGAGTTTTCCAAAGCCGCGACTTCTTTTTGCTTATGTCTGAGCTGCTTTGAGTGCCGGTCCTCGCAATTGAGACGGCAGCATTCGAATCAGCGGTGAGAGGGGGAGCCAACGCACTGGCAGGGGGAGCAGCATGGAAAGCGAGGCTCCACACCCTTCTCCGTGGGCTTTAGGAATCGAAACCGGACCAAGCTCGCACACAAGCCTGCTACCAAGCAGAAGCAAAAAAAGGAATTAATATGTTGAATTGGGACAGGAAACCATCATAAGCCAGCCAACAAGCCTAACCGTCCCTATGTCATCGGGGTCAGATACCATGTAGCCTTTCTTTCGTCCTTTCACAAGCCAAGGACAAGATGAATCTATTGCCTCTCCTCCGCCCGTCGTAGATATTTTGTATTTTTTAGTGTAAAACCCAATCCCAAGAAATAGTCAAGAAGAAAAAGTCAGGACTAGGAAAGAAAGCAAGGGCAAGAAAGCCTGAAATCGGCATCAAAACCAAGCCTGTCCATTGAGTAACCGGAAAAAGCCCTTTTCACTTTTCTGGCTTGTTATCCTCTATTTTCCCCTACCATAACAGGTTCGCTCTCCGGTCCGCTCTGGTCTATCATCTGCTCCGATTACTAAACTACGGCTATCTTTTGCTAAAAAAAAAGCCTTCCCCCTTCGAAACTTGTCTATGAGAACGCTCTCCAAGCGGATCTAAAGCTGAAATCCCCGCTTGCTTCAAGCGTCCAAATAGGTCTACCGATCTTTCTCTTGAGAGGAAGATTCCTGGTATCACCCGCAACAAGCACCGTTTAGACAGACCAGTTAGTGAAGTATGCCAATTCAAATTGCCTTGCTCTGAGCTCTGAGTCTGCTTCTTTGGATTCAGACGCCTAAGGCTTAGCCAAGACTGAGATATTCTATGCAAATATATATCCCCGAGCAGAACCAGTCTTTGCAAGTCAATAATGTCCAGTCCAATAGGGTAGGGTCTTTGAAAGAAGGAGCTCTTTCATAGCATAGTTATGATACAACGAATTCCCGGTTCAAGAATCCACTGCTCTTTGATTTGGTAGTTCTCCATTGACTTCTCTCTTTACCCCTTTTTTTCATATGTTCCTAAATGGGTGTGCACCTCCAGATGGGCAGGGGCCGGCCTCCCACTCTCTTATGCAGCATTTATTAGCTTAGCTGAGTTAGGCTTTTGCGTACCCAATTCAATTAGTACTCGTCCGTGCCACCTTGTGTAATGCATAAAACCAAATCGCTGACCGGTGGGGACTCTCCCATCAATGAATGAGGTGCTTTTTATGCACTTCCCAATTTTCTTGGTTGGTGGAGATCTCGACCTGAAGAATGAGAAGGAGTTGAATCACGCTCGCCCGAAGCAGAGTCAATATACTTCCCCCGGAGAGAGAGAGGTCCGCGTGCACATTGAATTCATAGGGGGCTTCAATCTCTCTTCAATTAGCCCAGGCACCTACGTCAAGCCCAACTTCTTCCGATGTCGATCACTCCAAGTGAAAGAACTCCATTACTAAATGGAGAGGATAAGTGCTTTTCAAATGTCTAACCTACCGATTCCGGTGATACATTTAGGGCGTCTATGCTATGCTTTATTCCTTTCATTTAGCGGTATATAGGACAGGTTCTTTTTGGCAATATGCCAAAAGCCTTGGAATGCCACCCGGCTCGAGCCATGAACTGGAGGGAGGACCATCAGCAAATAATGCATTGCTCAACTCATCAGATTCTTGGGTGCCATAGGCCAGGAGATAATCAGTATGAGGCGGTAGCCAGTCCCAGTATAGAGTTGCATCACCACATCTCTGATGTCAAGATTCCTCCGGATAAGCAAAAGTGAATCTTCGGTCGGATCCTTTCCGCATATCGTCAAGCCAGATCAAAACAAGGAATGAGAGGGATGGAAAATTTATCTCCTGGAGCAGGAACTGCATTAGACTAGACAGACTGATTAGAGGAGTAACGACCACCGGTACAACAATCAATAGGCGGTCGCAAGAGATATTAGCCTATACAGACAGTTGCCGGATAGGAAAGCCTTTTTCACGAGATTGGCCAATAGCTCCCGGAAAAAAGTGAATAGATAAACCAAATGGATCAACACTACTGAATGAGGCATCCACGTCATCAAGGAAACGATTCCTTTTTCCAAAAAATCGAGGAAACATTGATTAGCGGAGGAGTGGGGCCGTCTATCGATCCATTGGGAAGTGAGAAAAAAGGTGGAATTGAGCCCTATTAAGTCACGTAAGGGGGAGGGCATCAAGGAATAGTGCGGAATGACTCACCCTACCCTTCCTTCTCCCAGTTACTGCCTATAACGAGTTAGTTACCGGGTCATAAGCATGTGATAGGTTTGGTTTTCTATATCTTCAGTACCCCTTTCATTTGGTAGCCTCTTTTCCCGACTAGGAAAGTTCTCTTTCTGGCAACAGGATCCACTCGAATCAGTCCTCCAGTATCTCCGGTTTCGGGATAAGATAGGCTTCTTTACCCACCCGAGGTATGAAATCACTCTTAAACCTATTGAGGTACGAAGTGACTCGACCAACGGGAGAGGGGCGAAGGCCACTCGACCACCGGGAGAGGTATGAAATCACGCTTAAGACTGAAAGGAGAGGCTGCGAAGCTAACACCGGGAGAGGAACGTAGTAGCTCGACCGATAGGAAGAGGATAGGTGGGTTTGAACCTAGCTAGGTAGAAATGCAGTTCCTCGTATAATGCTCTTCTCTTAGGTCTTTTCTTTACCCTTGCCCTAAGCTTGAATGAACTGGATTACAGGGAAGTCTCAATCGCTGGAAGGAGAGTATCATGGGATGTAACAGAAGTACCACGGGAAAGAGGGCAATTCCTACTTGAATTGGATAAACTTACTACTATATTAGTATATAGACCTTAGTACTAAAGCATTCTTCGAAACTCGTCTTGAAATGACTACAATCGAATGGAAGCACGACTAAGACTAGCTTTCCAAAGATGCGACGGACTTCTGTAAAGGCTTGATAGTGAGAGACTCTTTCGTTGAAGTCAAAGTCAAAACGAATTTCATCCCGACGCTTTCTTGTAGTTTCATGCTATGCTGGCAAGCGGATCTGCGACAGCGGATATTCCGATACCTAAAATACCTCCTCCGAATTGAGTAGGCTTATTGATCCCCGCTGGTGAATCAGAGCTGAAGGACGGCCCTCGGACCCCAATTATTCAAGGTCCGGTTAATGTACTAACTAAACTAAACTCCAACACTTAATAGAAAACGCAATAAAGGTAAATGGAAATAGGGATCAAAGGCGACTCTGTGCTTTCTCCGGCGTTGAAGCCTTTGGTGTCCATGGCCGATTAAAGCGATTCAAGGCCTGAAAGATGCGCTGTCCTAAGCCTGACGGGAAGGGGCTTATTGGACCTAACTGAGAAGGAGACAGAAAGGGATCACCTGACCTTATCTTGAGTGAGAGAGGGGAGTCGCCAGTCAAAAAGCTTAGTCTCAAGTCTGAGGGTGAACGAACGGGATTTCTATTTCATTCAGAGCCTTGCCAGTGACAGAAAGAAAGACATTGACAGAAGGAGTCACCGACCGGAATGACATGTATCCGAAGTCCTCTCCACCGGAGACTGCCCTAAAACAATCCGTCGCTTCAAGCTCATCCAGAAAGAGCCCAAGCCCAAACGCGGACTACTGATAACGGGAAGACGAAACTCGTGCATGTGAAAGAAAGGGAATCCACCCTTTCGTAACTCAATAGGTGATTTGCAGCAGCTACACCAGGGGAAGAGTGGGCATCCATTTCTCTATTATTTTCTCTTTGACTTCGGATTGAGACTTGAAGCTTTAGCCTGAAGGAAGACAAGATATTGAAGCCAAACCCACTGTTTTGTGCCACGCGGTTGAGCTTTTTCCTTTCCCACTGTGACTTCCATCAAAATGCAAACTTCACCATTAGGTGAAGTCTATCTCCTCGGTGATGGATCTGGTACAGAAAACTTGAGCATGGGATTTATATTCTGTTTACTAAATCACATAAAATTTGACTATCTCATTCACAGGCTTCTTTACTTTCCCGACAACCAAAAGGCATTTATTGAAGTCAGGCACTCATTCTTTCGGTAGCAATTTTTGACCGAGACAGGCAAATTCGGAAGAAGCCGCTTACAGAAAGAAGAACTGTTTTGAATCTACGAGTGATCCCATTCTTGAACAGGGGCAGTGAACAACGGAAACCAGTTCTCCCCATAGTCATATTTTTGTCCAACCAAAAAAGAAGATTCTCACTAACTTCATCTTGCAAGGGGTCGAAACTTCCGGGGGTGAAAAAGCTATTGTCACAATGGAATCTTAATTACTGTAGCTCCCCAAAAGCTCATCTGACCCCAAGGGAGCCTGAGGTATGAAATCACTCCTTCGGATTCATTCATTATGGATCATTTGGCCCGCCTTTACTAGAGAATCGGATACCCCCCCCTCGAGAAGAACAAGTTTCTTCCGATAAGGAGAGCGGATTCGATTAGGTTCTAATTCAGCACATACCAAAAGGTTTTACCACGTAACATGTTGAAATCCTTGTTACGCTGGTTTGTTTTATTTTATTAATGTAATATGAAATTACATCAACTCTTTTGTAGTGCTGAAAAGGTCCTGGCGGAGCGTGTTCAAACACGCTCGGCAATTAAAGGGGCTTCTCTTACGAGTTCCTTTAATTGTCTCTGCGTCTCTATCAGTTGAAGTTGGACTTGCTTCAGTTGATTTCGTGAGAAAAGTGTTGGCAATGAAACGGAAATCAGGTCTGTTATTTACTTAATTATATTTAAAGCAGTGTTCTGTTAGCCTTCAGCGCTTCTATGCTGGTAGCTTTCAGAAAACAGACTCTCTTTCTGTTTCCGTGTCTTTAACTCGTTCTGGACTTCAACGAATCATTCCTTCTGTTATAAGACGAGCTATTCGGAAGAAAGATTCGTTGGCAGATAGGCTGGTCAGATTATATCTCTGAAGGTTTGGTTTAGCGCAGATTGTAGAATTAGCTCCACGTGTAAGTAGAGCAACATTCTCATCCATAGCTATTCCTACCAAAGATATTGAATCTGTTCAAGAGGTACTCGGCATGATGAAATCATCATTCGAGAGGTTACGGAAAGTCTATCTTCCAAACGTCCATACTATACCTTTAGAACTTTGTATGGTATGGGAACCTACTTGGAAAAGTACCCCTCTGACTGATAGGTATATATCCCGTTACAGGATATTGCCTGAAGTTAGAATGAAACATCTCAATTATCCAAATATTTTTGTTAATTTAAAACATGAGATGGCTTCATTTATCTGGAATGTATGTATTTTACATAGTATTCCAGATGGGTTCTTTTCTCCTGGTATATTATGGTCTAAATGGGTTAAATACCCTGACGATCGTAATAATAGACGGTTTGCTAATTGGAACCTTGAGTCTTTTGAGGCTCAAGTTGGACCTCATATGTCGACTATATTGCCGGCGAAGGTATTCCATTAGTAACAGGTAGGTTAGCTCAGACACTCTATTGAGCTGGTAAGCGAAGAATCTTTGCTATATGTAATTATGTAAAACAAAGATGACTTCTACGGAGGTTACGGAAATGAAATCTGCAGAATGTATATTCTTTTGATTTCAAATCTGCAACTGACCGTTGGCCATTGAGTGTTATTTACACCATGATGGAGCTCCTATGGGGCCCCACCATGGCATCCTCAATAGTCAACAGTACTGAAGGTCTTAACACTTTCAAAGTAAAAAAACTTTCAGTTAACAGGAACGTGAAATAGCCTTCGACGCCGGGCAGCCTTTAGGCTATTACGGCTCCTGGTCACTTTTCTCTCTGTCACACCAAACTCTGGTATGGTTGGCAGCAGAAACTGCTGGAGAGCAGAGAAAGACTCCGTTCACTGACTATGCTGTTCTTGGAGATGACGTAGTCATTGCCAATGACAAGGTTGCAGCGCAGTACACTTCACTTCTTGACAAAGAAAGTGTGTCCATCTCTTATTCAAAATCTATTATTTCTCATGATGGAGCACTAGAATTTGCTAAGAAGTTTTGGGTTAAAGGTTTGCAGGTTGATTTATCACCTGTTTCCCAACAATCAAAGTTGTGTTGCCGATCTACTATAGGTCTATGCCAACTAGGAGCGAAGTATAATTTGGATATGAATATACTTCAGCTGGTGGTGCAGGCTATAGAGTTCGTGCACGCTTGATGTCTACTCAGTCTAAACGCTGGGAACGATTGAAAGCTGCTGCCGCAAAACCTTATGGGAAGCAGCGATTACCTTTAGAATGGTGGATTGGAAGAGGTATGCCTCTCAATCCTTATCTAAAGGGTAAGATGATCGCTTATCTCCGAAAGGAATTGAAGCTGACGGAGATAGGACTCGTACCAGATGAGTTGTGCTTTGATGGTGAAATTGAATTTCATGAGAGAACCATTGTTTTGAATTGGATGAAACAATGGCTCAAATGGGTTATCAGGTACTATACCGACGCATGGTCTCCTGAAGTATCTATTGATCAAATGTTTTCAGCACCTATGTGTGCAACTAACTGGAAAAGACTCCATTTTGATGAGAATCTCTTCTTCTTTGGTCTTTTCTGGAAGTTGTACGACATGGCTGCTGGCTGGAGTATGTCGACTACACCTAATTGGTTGTTAGATCCGAATACTACAGTAACACATGATCGATGGATAGACGGAGGATTCTCTGGTTCCGACTTCATCATGGCTCCTGTCATCTTATCAATGACAGAAGAGAAAGAGCGCAGACTATAAGACTGACGGTGCACCTGAGCACATAGTTAAGAGGGAAATACTCGCTGCTGAAAGGCAGTGGGGGGTGGCCTTTGGGTAATATAGTTGTGAGGCTGATAACCTCGCGTATATACACCCGACTAGTTGAAGTGCTAAGATATTTTATTCCTCCTCCCACGGAACACTAACAGAATCTCGCGTTGGCCTTACCTTCTTCATTCATGACCGAGTAAGATGCTGGAAATAGACTTCGCCAAATCCCTTTTCATTACATCCAACCTTTGCTACTTCAGCTACCGTAGTCCTTGCTGATTTAGAAGATTGGCCCTCTGTAACTTCCCCCATTGTCAACTCGCTTGCCCCGGCTCAAAGAACTCTCTATCAGAAGTTACTTCGCTCACTGAAGACCAAGCAGCCATTCTGGATTAAAGGACACAAGCCTGCTATTCACTCGCTTTCAAGTTGAAAGTCGGATCTTGCCGGTTACACCCTTTCTTGCCATTTACCATTCTCCGGGTATTGATTCTTTAAGGCCAGGGGCTGGGTATGATTAGGATGTTGCTTCTTTATGTTGAAAGAGATTTCCCGGTGTGAATTTCTCCCTTACTGATCGGACTCCAAGAGCGACAACTGCGCTTAGGCCTACAACGTTTAGCCGTGAACCAGAGCTAATGATTGGAGATCTTCTACCGTTATAGTACACTCCTTCTCCAGACCAAGAGCTAGCCAAAAGAGCTTTACCAGACTCATTCCGTCTACGGAGACCGTCATTATAGAGACTCTACTTAAAGAACGTATCGCCATGAGCCTGCCCGTGCCCCTACGAAAGAATTGAATCAGTAACTGCCTTCGCTACCTGGAGAGCTAACTGGCAAGAAGCAAAAATCTTCCCAGCTAATCAGTGAGTAGTGGTCAAAGAGAGCCCGGAGTGGGCAATAGGAAAAGTTTCACCTTATTCAAGAATCATTCTCCTAGTCAATTCGTTAGCTAATTCATCAACGCCTTGAGCTTGCTTCTATTATGATAGAGATAGTGACTTTGAAAGAGCGGCTTCGTGAATCAATTACTGCGAATTATCTCATTCAATTGCATCGCCATCTCTTCATTTTCTTCTATTTTATTGCAGCGGAATCTATGGGATAAACGAACACTTGCTTAAAATACGGATTCGATTCCGAATCTTATAGTTATTCCTTTCCTTGCTTGACTTTGACCTTGTCCTCGCCAGGAAGAACTTGAATCTTTCTTTCTAGGTCGCATTCGATCGTCAGAAAGATTCTTCTTCGAAGCATGAACCATCCGCTCCTATTCCTCAAAAACTTGCCTTGGAGTCTTAGTCTTAGCTCGCGCTGCACCTGGACTGGTTATCTCGAAAGCTCTGGTTGAATAAAAGTATACTGACTTGGCTTCTTTCACTCAACAATCAGTTATCCGGGGACCAAAACGAAGAAAGAAGTAGCCTTTCCTTAAGCGTCCGTTCGCCTCAGGCAATGGCAATTCTTGGTCAAATGCCGCATTCGTTCGGACTCGCTACGAGAGAATAGCTACCGATTTCCCTGCTTCTGAATCTCGGTCTCGGATAATGCTTGACTCAAACTAAACAATTGACAAAAGTCTCTTTTCAAGTGAAATAGATACTGCTGGTCACCCGTTGGGCTACCGCAGGAAGTCAGCTTCGCCTGTGACCTTAAGGAATACAAAATGTTACCCGGAATTCGTAGCAAGGACTTAACTTTGGCTGCTATTCATTCCAAAATCCGTTTCACCCTTAACTAGCTAACGTCATGGGACGTCAACAGCGGGAATGCCAAATGCAAGACCTGGACCTGGTTCACGAAGTCAAGCAGCAAAGCCCTCGTTCTCTTCGGGAGCTTTCGTAACGGCTATAAAGAATGGATCTTTCTCCGCGGCTATTGGGACTTTCTAAACAAAGTAAAGTATTCTCTTTTAGCTAAGACGAAATATCATAAGAAAAGAAAGGTGCCTTTTTCACTTTTGGAGAAAGTCGATCGTCAAAGCAAGGCCCAATAGAGCAACGCCGTGTGTAGACCGAAATGGTCTCGCGAAGGCGGCACCCCTTTGCTGCAGATCCTATCTGAGATTTGAAGAGAACACTCCCTTTATCAATAGAGTGTTCGAAGTTCTGCGTGATGCTGTCGACATGCAAGTAGAACGCTGTCGGAAGACGGAGTAAGTCAGTCAGTGCCTCATTCAGTCCCCTGCTTTACATTGGTCAACAACCAGGCAAAGTTAAAGTAATTAATATTCTTCACTACTCCTCGGGGCTTGACGGAGTTAAGCTATCTGTATGGAGAGAGTTAGTTTTATTGTAAAAATGAATCATGCCTCAACTAGATAAAAGATTTACGTATCTTACACAATTATTGGCTGTGAGGCTTTGTGCACTCTTCGGCTTTGTTCTTGGGTTTTTGGGGTTTAGGTTTCTAGGATCAGAAAGAACTACGGCAATTATTATTATTTTTACTTTATTTTGGCTCTTGGTTATATTTATTGTCATTTATCGAATCAGAGTATCTCAGCAAAAAAAGAAGAAAAATTTTCTCTTTATATTAATAATAGTGCTGCTTCTTTGCAGCATGTCCACCGTCCTAAGATCCTCTTTAGCTTATCTGCTCCCCGGAATGGCTTGCGCCTTCATTTTGCAAGTCTCTTCGGGGTCGGGTGAGGCAGCAGGCCCTCCGGGTTTGGAGTCTTCCTCGAGCAGTGAATCCCTCGCTACGTTTAGAGCCGTAATAGCGGCCGATAGCGAGGCGCATATTTATTCTAGGATTCGCAAGCTCGAGAACAACCTTTATTACTTAATTCCTCCACAGACTTATGCGGGAGAGTATGAAGGTATTGTTCGAGAGCACTTCGATCAGGCCCTAAGCGTAGACGATTATCGGCGGATCTACGAGATGGAGCACTTTGAGCTCGCAATGTTAGAACGCAAGGGTCTATTGCAAGATAGACTCCACGGTCTAATGCTTGGCGAGCCAAATTTGGCTCGTATCTTGGATCTCTCTCCATATCCGGGTATAAGCCGAGAAGTAGTCTACGACTTCCTGGAGGGTAAGGTCCCATCTATGGACCAGATGGAACACGCCTTCCAGCGGCATATCATGGATGGGACTCTGAGTTCCTTCATTCTGGATATAAACCAGAACGGTAGAAATTCTCAAATCTACCGGGAATTCTACTCCCACTTTACGGATGAGGACTTCCGGCGAAAGCTGGGGTTGCCGTTACCCTAATTAATTAAA